TAAAAAGAAAAGAATTTCTTTATAGTTGGGGTATGAGCCCAAAAGCTTATATTAGCTTATCTTTTTTTACATTTTAGTATATTATGTACAAAGGTTTTTGATACTTTAGGAGGTAGTTAAATTCTATTAAATGTAATGAAGGCTTAATTGCATAATTTACTCTATCAAAGTAATCCTTTTTTCAGGCACAACATTTTCTACTTTAATAAAAATTTTGTATGTAAAGTATAAAAAAAAATTATTATAAATTTATTAGGTATATAATTTTGTTAAATACTTAATTTAAATTTTTTGGTCTTACAGGAATTAAACTAATTAGCCCAATCACAGGGAGTTCGGCGCTAAAATATGGATTTTAAAAATTTCCTATATTAAAATTTACATTTTATATATAACTGAATTTTAATATTTATATCATAGTCATTTTATATAATTATATATATATATATATTAATAATAAATATATAATTATATATATATATTTAAAAATTTAATTATATAATTTATAATTAATCAATAAAAGTGGAACTCCTTATTAATAAAGTATTAAATTTAAAATATAGAAAATCGTATATAAAACATTATAATATAGAATCCTAAAAGAAAAAAAATAATAGATTAATTATATTTTAATAGATAATTATACATCGTATGAATATAAGATGGTCATATAGATGGTAATATATATAATTGAATAAATATATCATATATTTATATATAATATAATTTAAAAAGGTAAATTATTATTAAATTTTATTAATATATAATAAATATAAATATTAATTAATAAATAATAAATATAGTTATTATATATAATTAAATTATTTATATAGAAATAAATTATTACTAAAAAAAAAAAAAAAATTTACTTACTATTAATTAGAAAATTGCTTAATAATAGTTAATTTGAAACTTATTGTTAAAATTGAAAAATTATTGCTTTTATTTTTACATAATATTTCATTAATATATTTAATAATTTACTTTTATTATAATTAAATTTAATTTTTTGTGTTTAATTTTTAAATTTTAATTTATATATTATATTTAAATGAAAATTTTCATTTAAGCAATAATTTTTATTTTAAAATTAGATTATTTTATGAATTTAATTAATTTTAGTTAATGTTTGGATTTATTGTTTTATTATTTTTAATTATATTTTATTTTATTCTATATAAATATAAATATTTATATATGAATTTTTTTTTAATTTTTGTTGAATTTAATATTTAGGTTTATCGTGTTTATAAATTTTAAATTTCTTATTAAGCAATTTTCTACTTATAATAAATTCATTTTTTAAAAAATTTATTATTATTTTATTCAATTTTTAGTAATAATTTTAAAATTAGGGGTAATTTTTTGTTGTTATTTTATTATTAATGTTTTATATTTAAATAGTTAATTTTTGATCTTAAATTAGGGGTAATTTTTTGATCTTAAATTAGGGGTAATTTTTTGTTGTTATTTTATTATTAATGTTTTATATTTATATAGTTAATTTGTTGATCTTAAAATTAGGGGTAATTTTTTGATTTTATATTAATTTGACTAAAAATTAGGGGTAATTTTTTGTCATGTTAATATAATTATTGATAAAAATTAAAAATTAGGGGTAATTTTTTAATTTTAACAATAAGTTTCAAATTAACTATTATTAAGCAATTTTCTACTTAGGCTTAATATTGAGATATTTTTAATTTTAAAGTTTTATTGGCAGGGATTTCGTTTTTACTTTAAATTATTATTATTGGTTATTATGTATTTTATTTATAGTTTTTATTAATTAATTTTTTATATAAAAATATTTTTATATTTAAAAATTATAAATTTAGTTATTTATTTTTATTTTTTATTTGAAAATTTTAGTTTAAAGTTTAATTTTAACTTGTTTATTTGATTAATTATTATTTTACATGTATATTTTTATTAAAAATAAATAATTCAGTAATTAATTTTATTAAATTAATAATTTAATTTTAGTAATTAATTTTAGATCTAATAAAATTTGTGCCAGCAATTGCGGTTAAACAAATGGGTCAATTAAATTTTTTTAGTTGTAATAAATTAATTTTTATTATTCATAAAAATTTTAAGGTGAAATTTAAATTTTAATAATTTTTTTTAAGTAATGATTTAATAAAATTATATTAAAAACTAGGATTAGATACCCTATTATTATGATTGTAAATTTATATTCTTGATTAGTATTAGTTATGTTCTTTAAAATTAAAAAATTTGGCGGTATTTTAGTCAGTTCAGAGGAACCTGTCCTATAATTGATAGCCCACGATATTTTATACTTATTTTTTTAGTTTGTATATCGTTGTTAATGAATTTCTTTATAGAGAAAATTTTCTTTTATTTTTATTTTAATAAATTTCAAATCAAGGTGCAGCTTATAAATAAGAAGAGATGGGTTACAATAAATTTATTTTTGGTTATTAAATTTAGATTTTTAATATAAATTGGATTTGATAGTAATTATATTTATTTTATTATAATGGTTAATTGTTCTGAAATATGTACATATTGCCCGTCGCTCTCAATAATTTTGAGATAAGTCGTAACAAAGTAGATGTACTGGAAAGTGTATCTAGAATACAAATTGAAGCTTTATAGAAGCTTTTTATTTACATTAAAATTATTACTGTGTAATTCAGTGCAATTTGTTTAGTGGTTAAATTATTATTTTTTTATTTATATAAGTAACTTTGTTTTATTATTAATTAGAAAAATTATTTATAATTATAGTTTATTAGTATAGTGATTGAATTTTATTATTATTTATAAAGAAAAATTTATTTTTTGTACCTTGTGGATCAGGGTTTACTAATTATAAATTATGTATTTTAATTTTCTCGAATTTGAAAGAGTTAATTAATTATTTATTTAAATGTTAAATAATTTTTTATAATAATTAATTAGAAATTAAATGTTATTCGATTTTAAATATATCTAGTTTTTTAAGAAAAGAATTTAATTCTATTATTATTTATTAAGCAATTTTTTACTTAATAGTTAGGTTTTAATATTAAATATTTAATGGGATGAACTTTTAAATATAATTTTATAATAATATTTTTTATTAATATTTTGTATAATTTGAATTGTTAATCATCAATAAGTTAATATTTAGTTATTTTAATTAAAAGATTTTTTTTTATTTAATTGTTTTATTAAAATAAAGAATTTAATTTATTATTCTTGTAATAATGGTAAAATTAGTAATAATAAATTAATGTTGTTTTAATTTTTGAGGTTAATAAAAGGAATTCGGCAAAATTATTTTCTGCCTGTTTATTAAAAACATGTCTTTTTGATTATAATTTAAGGTCTAATCTGCTCAATGAAAATTTAAATAGCCGCAGTATCTTGACTGTGCAAAGGTAGCATAATAATTAGTTTCTTAATTAGAGACTTGTATGAATGATTGGACAAGAAAATTTCTGTCTCTTATTAATTTTTTTTTGAACTTAATTTTTAAGTTAAAATGCTTAAATTTTTATAAAAGACGAGAAGACCCCATAGAGTTTTATTTTCATTGATTTTTAGTATAATTTATTAAATTGATAAATTGGTTGGGGTGACTTAAAGATTGAATAAACTCTTTAAATTTAAATCATTGATTTATGAATTATTAGTCTAATTTTTTAAGTTTAAATTAAATTACCTTGGGGATAACAGCGTAATTTCTTTTAAGAGTTCTTATCAAATAAGAAGATTGCGACCTCGATGTTGGATTAAAATTTATTTTAGGTGTAGAAGCTTGAAAATTAAGTCTGTTCGACTTTTAAAATTTTACATGATCTGAGTTTAAACCGGTGTAAGCCAGGTTGGTTTCTATCTTTATAATAATTTAATGGTTTAGTACGAAAGGACCAATTATTAAATATATTATTTATTTTTAAATAAAATTGTTACTTTGGCAGATTAGTGCGTTAGATTTAGAATCTTTTTATGTATTTATACATGTAATATTTGTTTATAATTGATTTAATTATTATTATTTTGAATTTTATTGTTTTAATTATTGGAGTATTAGTTGGTCTGGCTTTTTTAACTTTATTTGAGCGTAAGGTTTTAGGCTATATTCAAATTCGTAAAGGTCCAAATAAGGTAGGGTTTACTGGAATTGTTCAGCCTTTCAGGGATGCAATTAAGCTTTTTTCAAAGGAACATATTACTCCTATTATATCTAATTATATTATATATTATATATCTCCTGTTTTTTCTTTATTTATTTCTTTATTTCTTTGAATTTGTTTACCTTTTTCTACAGGATTTTTAAATTTTTCTTTTGGAATTTTATTTTTTTTATGTGTTTCTAGGCTTGGTGTTTACACTATTATGGTTGCTGGCTGATCTTCCAATTCTAATTATTCAATGTTAGGCGGATTACGTTGTGTAGCTCAAACTATTTCTTATGAAGTAAGGCTTTTCATTATTTTGCTTTCTTTTTTAGTTTTAATTGGTAGATTAAGAATTTTTGATATAGTAATTTATCAGTTTAATATATGATTTTTTTTTATTAGCATTCCTTTATGTATAATTTGATTTTCTTCTTCATTAGCAGAGACAAATCGCACTCCTTTTGATTTTGCTGAAGGGGAATCTGAGCTGGTTTCTGGGTTTAATGTTGAATATAGAAGAGGAGGATTTGCATTAATTTTTATAGCAGAATATTCAAGAATTTTATTTATAAGCTCATTATTTGTTTATATTTTTATGGGCGGTTTATTTATAAATTTTATATATTTTATTATAGTTTTATTTATTTCTTTTCTTTTTATTTGAACTCGTGGTACTTTACCTCGTTTTCGATATGATAAGTTGATATATTTGACTTGAAAGGGGTTTTTACCTGTTTCTTTGAATTTTCTTATGTTTTTTTTTGGGTTAAAATTTTTTATTTATATTTTAATTATTTAGTTAATTAATTTTAGTAAAGTTAATAGAGAATTATGTTCTCTTTATTATATTTTCAAAATATAAACTTATACAAGTTCATTAACTACTTGAATATAATTTTATCTCATAATTTAGATGAAGCAAAAAGTAAAGGAAAGTATATAAAATATATAATTGTTAAAATTTGTCCTGTAAGGATAAAGGGATCTTCTACTGGTTTAGCCCCAATTCATGTTAATATAATTCTTGTTATTAAAAATGATCAGAATAGAGTTTTATTTATTGGATAAAATCTATTTCTTTGAATTTTCTTTCTAAATGTTGGTATAATTACAAAAATTATGATTGATATTAATAATGCTACTACTCCTCCTAGCTTATTAGGGATTGACCGTAGAATTGCATAGGCAAATAAAAAATATCATTCTGGTTGAATATGAATTGGGGTAACTATTGGGTTTGCGGGAATAAAATTGTCAGGATCTCTAAGTTTGTACGGATATATTAATGAAAATATAAAAAATATAAATATTATTATTATTACTCCAAAAATATCTTTAATTGTAAAATATGGATTAAATGGAATTTTATCAATATTACTGTTGGTTCCTATTGGGTTATTTGAGCCTTTTTGATGTAGAAATATTAAGTGAATAATAACTATTGCAGAAATAATAAATGGGAGGAGAAAATGTAATGAGAAAAATCGTGAAAGAGTTGCATTTTCAATTGCAAATCCTCCTCATACTCATTGTACAATTATTGTTCCTATGTAAGGAATTGCTGATAATAAATTTGTGATTACTGTAGCTCCTCAAAATGATATTTGTCCTCATGGGAGAACATAGCCAAGAAATGCTGTTCCTATTGTTGCTAATAGAATTATTACGCCTCTTATTCAGGTTTCTTTATATAAAAAAGACGAATAATATAATCCTCGCCCAATGTGTAAATATAGGCAAATAAAAAATATTGATGCTCCATTAGAGTGGCAGATTCGTATTAGTCATCCATAATTTACATCTCGTGAAAGATGTCTTACTCTATCAAATGCTAGTACAATATTATTTGTGTAGTGAAATGCAATGAATAATCCTGTTATGATTTGAATTACTAAACATAGCCCCAAAAGGGATCCAAAATTTCATCATGATGAAATGTTTGACGGAGAGGGTAATTTAATAAGAGAATTGTAAATAATTTTTAGCAATAAATTTTTTTTTATTATTTTCATTAATTTATTTGCCGTAGGGGCCCGTGCTTAATTACAGTAATTTTAACAGCAGCAATTATTGTAATTAATAAATAAATAATTAATATTAATCATATTAATATTATTGGGAAAGATAAATATTTTAATAAAATTATTGAAAAATTTTCTTGTGTTTGTAGTGATAATGAATCTGTGTTATTAAATTTAATGTAGGATAAGATTGATTTTTTTTTTATTATAATATAAATTAAACTTGTTATTCCTGTTATTAATATAATCAATAGAATATTTCTATGTTTGAATATTTCATTTGATGCTACTCTTGTTATATATGTAAATAAAATTAATATTCCTCCTACTATTACTAGAAATAAAATATAGGATAATCATGAATTAATTCCTATAATTCTTGTTCTTATAGATACCAGAATTGTTTGTATTAATAGAATTAATCCTATTGATATGGGATGTTGTATAAATAGAAATGTTATTATGGAAATTCTTATTAATCAAAATAATATTTCGATGCAGAGAATAGTTTATGTAAAATATTAATTTTGGAGATTAGTGAAAAGTTAATCTTTTCTCTGAAGTTTTAAAAGTTTCCTTTTTTTTGGTTTACAAAACCAATATTTTTAATAAATTATTAAAACAATGTTAATTAATAATTTTTATTATATTATATATTTTATTGGAGTGGTAATTTTTTGCTTGAAATGTAAGCATTTACTTTTAATATTATTAAGGTTAGAATTTATTGTGTTATCTTTGTATTTTGGTATTTATTTAATTGTTTGTAATTATTCTTATGAATATAATTTTATAATGATTTTTTTAACAATAAGTGTTTGTGAGGGGGCTTTAGGTCTTTCTATTTTAGTTTCAATAATTCGTAGATTTGGAAATGATTATTTTCAGTCTTTTAATGTTTTATGATAAGGTTTATTTTTATATTGTTATTTATGATTCCTTTATGTTTTTTAAAAAAGTTTTTTATAATTATTCAATTTATTTATTTATTAATATTTATAATATTTTTTTCAAAATTTATGTTAAGCAATTTTTTTGTTAGTATTAGTTATTTATATGGTTGTGATTATATTTCTTATTTTATAATTATATTAAGTTTATGAATTATTATGTTAATAATAATAGCTAGTAATAAGTTAGTTAATAATATTTATAGAGGTATTTTTACTATAGTTGTTTTGTTACTTTTATTTTCGTTAGTTTTAACTTTTATTTCAATAAATGTTTTTGTGTTTTATATTTTTTTTGAAGTAAGGCTTATTCCAACTTTAATATTAATTTTGGGCTGAGGGTATCAGCCTGAACGTATTCAGGCTGGTATTTACATATTTATGTATACTCTTTTAGGTTCTCTTCCTATAATAATTTCATTATTTTATATTTATAATTTTTCAAATTCATTAGATTTTGTTTTTATAGAATTTGTCGATAATTATTATATTTATATATGTACTATTTTTGTTTTTTTAGTTAAATTTCCAATGTATTTTATTCATCTCTGACTTCCTAAGGCTCATACAGAGGCTCCAATTTCTGGTTCTATAATTTTGGCTGGTGTAATATTAAAGCTTGGGGGTTATGGTTTAATTCGTTTTATAAAAATTTATATTAAAATTGGTTTGAATTTAAATCTTTTTTTATTAGTTATTAGTTTATTTGGGGGTTTTATTATTTCTTTGATTTGCTTACGTCAGGAAGATATTAAGTCTTTAATTGCTTACTCTTCAGTGGCCCATATAGGGTTAGCTTTAGCTGGTTTAATAAGAATAAATATTTGAGGATTTTCTGGTGCTTTTATTATAATGATTTCTCATGGTCTTTGTTCTTCAGGTTTATTTTGCTTGGCTAATATTTCTTATGAGCGTACTTATTCTCGTAGAATTTATTTAAATAAAGGTTTATTAAATTTAATACCAAGAATATCATTGTTGTGGTTTCTTTTATGTTCCTCAAATATAGCTGCTCCCCCTTCTTTGAATTTGGTTGCTGAAATTTTATTAATTAATAGAATTGTTTCTTTTTCATGGTTAACTATAATTTCAGTTTCAATAATTTCTTTTTTTAGAGGTGCTTATAGTTTATATTTATATTCACAAACACAGCATGGAGAAATAAATCAAAGCTTGTTTTCTTTTTCATTGGGCAATATTCGTGAGTATTTGTTATTAATAATGCATTGATTACCTTTGAACTTAATTTTTTTTATTGGGGATTTATTTATTTATTTAAGTAGTTTAATTTAAAAATTATGATTTGTGGGGTCGTGGATATAAGTGTTTTATCTTAAATAATTAGTATTTGTTTAATTTATTTTGTTGGTTTTTTGTTATTGAGTATTCTTTTTTTTATTGGTAGATTAACTTTTATAGTTATAAATTATTTAATTATAATTGAATATGAATTAATAAGATTTAATTCTTCTATTATTTATTTAACATTATTATTTGATTGGATTTCATTATTATTTATGAGTTTTGTTTTATTTATTTCTTCTATGGTAATTTTATATAGAGAAGAGTATATATCTGGAGAAATTAATTTGAATCGTTTTATTATTTTGGTTGTTTTATTTGTTTTTTCAATGATAATAATGATTATTAGTCCAAATTTAATTAGAATTTTATTAGGATGGGATGGGTTAGGTTTAGTTTCATTTTGTTTAGTAATTTTTTATCAAAATATAAAGTCATTAAATGCTGGAATAATTACTGCTTTATTTAATCGTGTTGGTGATGTTGCAATTTTATTGTCTATTGCTTGAATATTAAATTATGGAAGATGAAATTTTATATTTTATATTGAATATATAAAAAATGATTATTCAATAATGGTCATTTCTTTTTTAGTCATTCTTGCTTCTTTTACTAAAAGAGCACAAATTCCTTTTTCATCATGATTACCAGCTGCTATAGCAGCTCCTACTCCGGTTTCTTCTTTAGTTCATTCTTCAACTTTGGTAACAGCTGGTGTTTATCTTCTTATTCGTTTTAGGGTTTGTTTTAATGATTATTTAATTTATTTAATATTATTTATTTCAAGTTTGACTATATTTATAGCTGGATTGGGAGCTAATTTTGAATTTGATTTAAAAAAAATTATTGCTCTATCTACTTTAAGGCAGTTGGGGATAATAATAAGAATCTTATTTTTAGGTGATTCGGATCTAGCCTTTTTTCATTTGCTTTCCCATTCTTTATTTAAGGCTTTACTTTTTATGTGTGCTGGTTGTATAATTCATAATTATTTGAATTGTCAAGATATTCGTTTTATAGGGTCAGTAATTAATATTATACCTCTTACTTGTTCTTTTTTTAATATTTGTAATTTTTCTTTATGTGGATTACCTTTTTTAAGGGGATTTTATTCAAAGGATTTAATTTTGGAGTATCTTTCTTTTAGTGGATTCAATTTGTATGTGTATATTATTTTTTACATATCTATTGGATTAACTGTAAGTTATACAGTTCGTTTATGTTATTATTTAATGTATAATAATTATAATTTTTATTCATTTTCAAATTTAAATGATCAAGGTTTAATTATGTTACGTGGAATGTATGGTTTAATTTTTTTAGTAATTTTTACTGGTAGAATTTTAACATGATTGTTATTTTCAACTCCTTATTTTATTTGTCTTTCTTTTTCTATAAAAATAATAACTGTATTAATAATTATAGCTGGTATTTCTTTTGGTCTAATTTTTGAGTATTTAGTTAATATTAAATTTAAATTTATTAAAAGAATTTTTTTTTTTTCTTCTTTATGGAATTTATCAAGATTATCAACTTTTGGTGTAAATCCTTTTCCTTTAAAATTAAGGGGTTTATATTATAAAACTATTGATCAGGGCTGATCAGAATATTTTGGTGTTAATAGTTTATATAAAATATTATTAGTTAATTCTTCGTTATTAATGGTTTTTATCAATAATAGCTTAAAAATTTATTTATTACTTTTTTTAATTTTTATTTATTTGATTTTTTTGTATATTTATTCTAATAGCTTATTTAGAGCATAATATTGAAGATATTAAGGAAATTTTTATTTTAGAATATTTAAAAAGTTAATCTTAATTTTACAGTGAAAATGTAATGTTTTACTTAAACTATATAAATAGAAATATAAACAGAATTTCACTGCAAAAAATTAAAGTTAGAAGCTTCATTTTGAATACCATATTTCTTTAAATGGAATAAATTCAATTTTATTATTAACAGTAATATACCTCTATTTTGGTTTCATTTAAAAATAAGGGCTCATGCCAAGGATTAGGTCGAAACTAATTACAAAATTTGTTTCTTATTTAAGATAAATTGAATACCAATATTTTTTAAATGCAAATTAAATGTTAATTTTAACTATTATCCTAAAGCGCTCAATCTAGGGCTCCTTGTTTTCATTCATGAAATAGTCCTACAATAAGAATTAAAATAAATGAGAAAGTGATAAAAATAAATGAAAAAGGATTAGAAATTTTTATAGTTAAGATTAAAGGTAAGAGGAGGGCAATTTCAATATCAAAAATTAAAAAAATTACTGCGATTAAAAAGAATTGCAATGAAAATGGAATTCGAGGTGATGATTTTGGGTCAAATCCACATTCAAATGGTGAATTTTTTTCTCGATCTGAAATAGACTTAATTGAAATTAAATTATTAATTAGTATTAAACCTCTTGTAATTAAAAGGATAATTATTCTAATTGTTATTGAAATAAATATTATTTATACTATTAAGTAGATCTTTTAATTGGAAGTTAAAAATAATTTTTATACTATATAAATATCTACCTCATCAATAAATAGATACATAAAGAAATAATCATACTACATCGACAAAATGTCAATATCATGCTGCTGCCTCGAACCCAAAATGATGATATCTTGATAATTGATTAATTATTAGTCGGTAAAGACAGACCCTTAAAAAGGCTGTACCGATAATAACGTGTAGTCCATGGAAGCCTGTTGCTAGAAAAAATGTTGATCCATAAACGGAGTCTGCTATTGAAAATGAAGATTCAATATATTCATATCCTTGTAATATTGTAAAATAAATTCCTAAAATAACTGTAATTAATAATCTTTGAATTGTTTCTGAATAATTATTTTCTAGCAAAGAATTATGAGCTCATGTTACTGAGATTCCCGAAGAAATTAAAATTAAAGTATTAAGTATTGGAATTTGTAATGGATTAAATGTTCTAATTCCTTTAGGAGGCCAAATTATACCAATCTCAATTGATGAAGATAGGCTTGAATGATAAAATCTTCAAAATAATGAAATAAAAAAAAAAATTTCTGAAATGATAAAGAGAATCATTCCTCATCGCAATCCTTTTAATACTTTAATTGTATGTAGTCCTTGGTAAGACCCTTCTCGTGAAATATCACGTCATCATTGATATATAATTAATATTATTCTAATTAATCTAAATAATAATAATTTATTTGAATAAAAATGGAATCATCTAATTATACTAATTATGAAATTTATAGCTCTTAATCCTCCTAATACTGGTCATGGTCTAACTTCAACTATATGATAAGCGTGATTTTTTATTAACATAATTCACTTCTCTAGAGTATAGTGTTGCTAAAATTGAAAAAACATAAGATTGAATGACTGCGACTGCAGATTCTAAAATTAATAGTAAAAGTTGAGAAGAAATTAGTACTCTGATTATAATTATAGATAATTTTCTTCCTGTTTCTCCCATGAGAGTTAGAAGAAGATGGCCGGCAATTATATTTGCTCTTAAACGTACTCTTAGTGTTATTGGACGAATAATATTTCTAATAGTTTCAATGCATACTATAAATGGTATTAATAAAACAGGGGTTCCTTGAGGAACTAAATGAGTAAATATATGAGCTGTATTATTTATTCAACCAAACAGTATAAGCCTAATTCACAAAGGTAATGATAATGTTAATGTTATTGATAAGTGGCTCGTAGAAGAGAAAATATAAGGGAATAATCTTATAGAATTACTAAATAAAATTAATGAAAATAATGAAATGAATAAAAGTGAATTTTTTTTATCATTTATTTTTAATAAAATTTCTAATTCTTTATTTAACATCGAGAATATTTTTATTCAAAAAGCGTTAATTCGGGATGGGATTAATCATATCGATAATGGGATTAATAAAAATCCTAGTATAGGTCTTGTTCAATTTAATGAGAATAGGGACCTAGTTGAGGGGTCAAAGGATGAGAATAAATTTCTTATCATTTTCAAATTAATTTAAATATTTTATTTAACTTTAAGGTTTTATTTGAGTAAATAAATACTGAATAGATGAATGTATTGTATATAATTAAAATTATAGAGAAATAAATTATTAATATAAATCAGTTTAATGGACTTATTTGTGGTATTAAAAATTATTTTTAAAAATTATTTTAACTTGACAAATTAATGTTATAAATTAACTAAATTTTTCATTAGAAGTAGTTGCTAATTACTATAAAATAGCTTAAGAGGCTAATACTTGCTTTCAGTCATCTAATGAGAAGTTTTTAATTCATTTAATAAAATTAAGTGGTGAAATTCTTTCGATTATAATTGGTATAAATCTATGATTTATGCCGCAGATTTCTGAACATTGTCCAAAAAAAATTCCAGGCTGATTAAAGAAAAATCTTGTTGAATTTAATCGCCCAGGTGTTGCATCAATTTTAATTCCTACTGATGGGATTGTTCATGAGTGAATTACATCTGTTGATGTAATAATTATTCGAATCAGGGAATTATAAGGAATAATAAGTTTATTGTCTACATCTAATAGACGAAATGAAAAAGATTTGTTTTCATTAATAGGTCTTATGTATGAATCAAATTCAATTTCTTGAAAATCTGATAATTCATAAGATCAAAATCATTGATGGCCAATTGATTTTACAGTAATATTAGGATAATTAATTTCATCTATTAAATATAAAATTTGTAGTCTAGGCAATGCAATAAAAATTAACGTTGCAGCTGGAGAAATAGTTCAAATTAATTCAATTATTTGCCCTTCTAGAAGAAATCGATTAATAAACTTATTAATTATTATAGATATTATAATAATTATTACTATAATTGTAATTATAATTAGAATTATTATTGTATGATCATGAAAAAAGGTTAGTTGTTCTATTAATGGGGATATTCTATCTTGTAATGATATGTGTATTCATGTTCTTATTTCTAAAAAAAGTTTAACTTTATATATGGATCTTAAAACCATTGCACTAATCTGCCATATTAGAAATTATTAAGCATTGGTAATTCTGAATAAGTGTGTTCAGCTGGGGGAGTTTTTTGAATTCACTCTAAAGATGAAGGAGTTTGATATGAAAATGTTGTTTTCTTTCTTGAATAAATTCTTTCTCATATAATAATAATAAAAAAAATAATTCTCGCTGTTCTGATTAATGAACCAATTGATGAAATTGAGTTTCATACTGAATAGACATCAGGGTAATCAGAATATCGCCGTGGTATTCCAGCTAATCCTAGGAAATGTTGAGGAAAAAAAGTTATATTTACTCCTACAAATATTGATGTGAATTGGATTTTTAATATATAGGAATTTATATTAATTCCTGTTAATAAAGGGAATCAAAAAATAAATCCTGCTATAATTGCAAATACGGCTCCTATGGATAAAACATAGTGAAAATGTGCAACAACATAATAGGTATCGTGAAGAATAATATCAATAGATGAGTTAGCTAGGACTACTCCGGTTAGACCTCCTACTGTGAATAAAAAAATAAATCCTAATCTTCATAATATTTGGGGTGAATACAAAATGTATGAGCCGTGAATAGTTGCTAATCATCTGAAAATTTTAATTCCTGTAGGCACGGCAATAATTATAGTTGCTGAAGTGAAATAAGCACGAGTGTCAACATCTATACCTACAGTAAATATGTGATGGGCTCATACAACAAATCCAAGTAATCCAATTGCTAATATAGCATAAATTATTCCGATTGTTCCAAAGGTTTCTTTTTTACCTGATTGATGTGTTACAATATGTGAAATTATTCCAAATCCTGGTAAAATTAAAATGTAAACTTCTGGGTGGCCAAAAAATCAAAATAAATGTTGGTATAATACAGGATCTCCTCCTCCAGCTGGATCAAAAAATGAAGAATTTAAATTTCGATCTGTTAATAATATTGTGATAGCTCCTGCTAAAACTGGTAGAGATAAAAGCAATAAAATAGCAGTGATTAAAACTGCCCATACAAATAAAGGTATTTGATCTAGTATTATTCTATTAGGGCGTATATTAATAATAGTAGAGATGAAATTTACTGCTCCAAGAATTGAGGAAATACCTGCTAAATGAAGTCTAAAAATTGCTAAATCAACAGAAGGTCCTCTATGGGCAATATTTGCTGATAAGGGCGGATAAGCTGTTCATCCTGTTCCTGCCCCACTTTCAATTAATCTTCTTATTAGAAGTAATGATAATGAGGGGGGTAGAAGTCAAAATCTTATATTATTTATACGAGGAAATGCTATATCAGGTGCACCTAATATAAGGGGGACTAATCAGTTGCCAAATCCTCCAATTATAATAGGCATTACTATAAAGAAAATTATAATGAAAGCGTGACTTGTGACAATAACATTAAAAATATGATCATTACCAATTAAAGATCCCGCTCTTCCTAATTCTGCTCGAATTAGTAATCTAAAAGACGTGCCTAATATTCCTGCTCATGCCCCAAAAATAAAATATAGAGTTCCAATATTTTTATGATTAGTAGAATAAAATCACTTATTTAGTAAAATGACTGAATTAGGTGATAAATTGTAAATTTATTTATGGATTAAATCCTTTTACTGATTTTGTATTCAATAATGATTTTAAATTGCAAATTTAAAGGTGATTAATATCCAAAATCTTAAGGCTTAATATCCTTTATTGGCAACTTTGAAGGTTACTAGTTTATTTTTAACTTAAATCCTTACTTGCACCAGAATGGTGCACAATAACATTTAAATTTCCAATTCTTGGGGATAAATCTAAGCTAACCTTAATCGAAACCTCAATTACATTGAATCACTAGATCTGGTAAGGCTTAATACCCTTTATTGGTAACTTTGAAAATTCTTTTACCCTGCACCAGAATGGTGCACAATAACATTTAAATTTCCAATTCTTGGGGATAAATCTAAGCTAACCTTAATCGAAACCTCAATTACATTGAATCACTAGATCTGGTAAGGCTTAATACCCTTTATTGGTAACTTTGAAAATTCTTTTACCCTACACCAGAATGGTGCACAATAACATTTAAATTTCCAATTCTTGGGGATAAATCTAAGCTAACCTTAATCGAAACCTCAATTACATTGAATCACTAGATCTGGTAAGGCTTAATACCCTTTATTGGTAACTTTGAAAATTCTTTTACCCTACACCAGAATGGTGCACAATAACATTTAAATTTCCAATTCTTGGGGATAAATCTAAGCTAACCTTAATCGAAACCTCAATTACATTGAATCACTAGATCTGGTAAGGCTTAATACCCCTTATTGGTAACTTTGAAAATTCTTTTACCCTGCACCAGAATGGTGCACAATAACATTTAAATTTCCAATTCTTGGGGATAAATCTAAGCTAACCTTAATCGAAACCTCAATTACATTGAATCACTAGATCTGGTAAGGCTTAATACCCTTTATTGGTAATTTTGAAAATTCTTTTACCCTGCACCAGAATGGTGCACAATAACATTTAAATTTCCAATTCTTGGGGATAAATCTAAGCTAACCTTAATCGAAACCTCAATTACATTGAATCACTAGATCTGGTAAGGCTTAATATCCTTTATTGGTAACTTTGAAAATTCTTTTACCCTGCACCAGAATGGTGCACAATAACATTTAAATTTCCAATTCTTGGGGATAAATCTAAGCTAACCTTAATCGAAACCTCAATTACATTGAATCACTAGATCTGGTAAGGCTTAATATCCTTTATTGGTAACTTTGAAAATTCTTTTACCCTGCACCAGAATGGTGCACAATAACATTTAAATTTCCAATTCTTGGGGATAAATCTAAGCTAACCTTAATCGAAACCTCAATTACATTGAATCACTAGATCTGGTAAGGCTTAATACCCTTTATTGGTAACTTTGAAAATTCTTTTACCCTGCACCAGAATGGTGCACAATAACATTTAAATTTCCAATTCTTGGGGATAAATCTAAGCTAACCTTAATCGAAACCTCAATTACATTGAATCACTAGATCTGGTAAGGCTTAATACCCTTTATTGGTAACTTTGAAAATTCTTTTACCCTGCACCAGAATGGTGCACAATAACATTTAAATTTCCAATTCTTGGGGATAAATCTAAGCTAACCTTAATCGAAACCTCAATTACATTGAATCACTAGATCTGGTAAGGCTTAATACCCTTTATTGGTAACTTTGAAAATTCTTTTACCCTGCACCAGAATGGTGCACAATAACATTTAAATTTCCAATTCTTGGGGATAAATCTAAGCTAACCTTAATCGAAACCTCAATTACATTGAATCACTAGATCTGGTAAGGCTTAATACCCTTTATTGGTAACTTTGAAAATTCTTTTACCCTGCACCAGAATGGTGCACAATAACATTTAAATTTCCAATTCTTGGGGATAAATCTAAGCTAACCTTAATCGAAACCTCAATTACATTGAATCACTAGATCTGGTAAGGCTTAATAACCTTTATTGGTAACTTTGAAAATTCTTTTACCCTGCACCAGAATGGTGCACAATAACATTTAAATTTCCAATTCTTGGGGATAAATCTAAGCTAACCTTAATCGAAACCTCAATTACATTGAATCACTAGATCTGGTAAGGCTTAATACCCTATTATTAAAGTTACTCTAATTAATGCCGTGATTATAAAAAAATTTATTAATCTGATCAATTTTTTTAGGCTTGCCGAGTTTGTTAAGTTTAGTCAATTTTGTAGTACTACGCTGAAAGTTGCTGATGATATCATTATCATTAAATATACATAAATTATAATTAGTGTTATCATTATTATAATCATGGTTATAAAGTACATATTATTATTAATTATTACTTGGATAGTTAATCATTTGGGTAGAAACCCAATAAACGGTGGAATTCCCGCTATTGAAAGAAAATTTAATAAAAAAAATAATTTAATCATTGGGTTAAAATTTCAAATTAAATTTAGTTGGGGTACAAAAAATCTATTTGTTAAGTTAAATATTATAATAATATTCACTGTAGTGATTACGTAGATTCTAAAATAAATTAGTCAAATTGATTGAGAGAGTATTATCGATCTTATTATTCACCCTATATGATTAATTGATGAATAGGCTAGGATTTTTCGTAATCTAATTTGATTAATTGCTATTATTCCTCTAATAATTATTGAAATAATAATAATAACTATATAAAATAATGATGATTCAATATTGTATATTAGCATGACTATTGGGGTAATTTTTTGTCATGTTAATATAATTATTGAATTTAATCATCTTAGTCCTTCTAGAACTTCAGGGAATCAAAAATGGAATGGGGCTATTCCTATTTTTAGGAGAAATCCTGAATTTATAATTAAGATTGGTAAATCTTTAATTAAAGTTTCTGAAAAACTGAAATGTCTCATTATAGAAATAATTGAGATTATAATTCTTGTGGAAGCAATTGTTTGTGTGAGAAAATATTTAATTCCTGATTCAGATGAAATTTTATTTTTTTGATTAATTAAAATTGGGATAATTGATAAAACATTAATTTCTAGTCCAATTCATATTCCCATTCAGGAATATGATCTAATAGCAATTAGCGTACTTATTATTAGGGTTGTAAAAAATAATAATTTATAAAATTTTGTAAT